TATACCAATACCTACTCCCGCTCAGAAGGCATAGGCTTTTTACATATGATTCTTAAGCGAAAGATCGGATTCCTTGCCAAATGTAGGGTCTTTACCCTAAACAATATGGAATGAAGCAGCTGACAGGGGAGGGAAGGAATACTCATTTTAGTACGCCGTTCTGCCTACTGACCAACATCCTGGCATCAAAGAATGAGCCAAAGGAACAAGCCGGCAAGCCGAGCTTGAGAAGGAGGAACCACTGGCACGCACTGGGCCACGCCCATGTCTGCCCCGCGCTCTCTTGGTATAGTTCTCTCCGTTCGGAATGAATCTCAATCCGCCTCTCTTCCGCATTTAAATAAAGAAAGAAAAAAAACTCGGAATCCATAAGTGCTCGAGTTTTTTTTCTTCCACTCGCTGATTCGATCGGCCTTCACTTCGCGACTGCCCCGGGAGTCAAATACCTTCGCTACCGGTTTCCCTTTCTATTCTAAGGGGAACGCGCAGAAATCAGGCCCTTCGGGTGCAACCGAACTTTGTGATATAGTGAAAGGAAATTCCGGGAGCAAGCCTAGTGGTGGCATTGCAGGTGGCATTCACCAATTGGACCGGAGGTAATGCGGCCCTAAAAGCAATAGTGAATAGAAGGAGTGGAGGAGCCCGCTTCCGGTTCTTCCTGCTCCTAAAGAAGTCACCGTACGTAGTAAACGGGGGCAAGCGTGGGGCATGAACAGAATCAAGAGCCCCTGACTTCGCTAAGTTATAGAGACCCTCGCGTCGGTTTATCTGATCCCTCACTCAGCTCAGGTTGTAATTAACCAACAAAACTTCGCTAAGGTTCAAGCGTTTCACCGTTGGTTTAACCTGCAATCCTTCGCCTTGCCTTACCTACTTGCTTGCCCACAATGCACCGACCCGGAGACGCATTTTACTTACCCATATTATGTTGGGAAACATGCCTTGGTGTCTTAGCGTCTAGAAAATAAAAGTGCTTCCACTGGCGCTCCCTCGGATCACCTGGAGTGGCGGTCGATAGCGTGAAATGGGTTCCACCTTCGGAAGTAAGGAAGCGAACGCTCACTCGCCCTATAACAGATAAGCAGGAGAGGAAGCTTCAGGAGCAGCCTTAGCGTCAGCTTCCTTCATAGTCTTCTTCGGACTCTTTGGAATAGTATTCTTCTTCGTCTTCGTCCGAATAAGAATTGTAAGAGGTTCAGCAACGTGATGCAAGATGAGATGTAGCGTCGGAAGGGTCTCTGGCTTAGAAGTGGGTAGGCCCCCTTCCTTCTGTTCAGTCTATGATCTCGATTGTGGGTGGGTTCGTTTATGCAACTATGCAACTCTTTCTTCGATTGCTTCAGCTTGAGAACCCAGACTGGCATGACAGCTGCCCATCACCATAGGTAATAGCATGAATACTTTATCTCCCCTACATTTGCCGATTCATCCGTCCAAGTGTTACTAGACTCTTGAACATCAAGCTCGCGAACTGGCCTATCGCCCTAATACTTTACTTTTCAGGCGAAGGGCGGGTGTGAGCTGACCAACTCGCCAACGGGGATGGCTATCCAAGGGCTTAGTCATCTTCCCTTCTGGCATAGAGGCGTTCGCATATCATTTCTTAGCTTTCCGCTTATGAATCTGGTATGCCAATGGCTGAGCTTCCATTCCGGGATTGGACCAAGTAGGGTTTCCTTCCCCAGAAGGGGACGTCCACCAAGTCTTACTTTGACTTTTATGTCGTATTTGATATTTTCACATGGGAGAAAAGCGAGCTGGTTGGTGTTCAATTCAGTGTGTATTCAACAAGTGGGGCAGAGAAACGTAGGTTTATCTAGCCCAATAGGCTAGGCAAAAACACCCAAGATAGGGTAAATCTATGTATAGGCTGACTGCTAATCTCAAGGCATTTAAAAACAAACTAAAGGAGTGGAGCAGGAAGACTTTCTCTGACCTTACTGACCATTCGCCTTAAAGCACTTTCGGAAGTTACAGCCACTGCGATGGCATCAATAAAAGAAAACTTTTTTTAGGACATAGACATAGGCTGCAGCTTCAGCATTGTTTTCTCTTCGAAAAAGAAGTGCACTTTGCATGGAAGGAAGGCCTGAAAAGGACTAACAAGTTGCCCAAACCCCCGTATTTTTCATTTCAAAGGTTCCATATCACCGGGATTTTTGATTGAAATGGTACTCACCCTTTCCATATATATAAGTGGTAAGGTCTAAAATAGACTAACAAGTCGCCTAATTCCCGTGTTTTTTGATTGAAAAAGACTCGCTCCTTGTTCCGTGTTTGGTTGGTAGTCATAAGACATATCCTTCCAGCTTGACTCCGTTCACTCGTTCAGTCCTTCCTTCCTGTGGAAGTCAGTCCTTTCCTTCTTTGCTTCTTGGCCACCAGAATATGATCCGAGTATGTCCACTTTGATTGAGAGAGATAATAAATAGAATAATATAACACGGAAGGAAGGGGACCTACCTACTAGTATAAGTAGGATGCCCTTTAGGACGCTACCTTCGCTAAAGCTAACTTACAAAAAGTCCGGATTTAAGAGAGGGACGGCAAGTATGGGGGTCGATATACTATCATTTTATTTGCGAACCAGCTTATCTTCCTTGACTTCGGTCAAGTGACTTAAAATCTCTTCCTTTTCGGACACGGAATTTAGTATTTATCTCTCCGGCCTGGTATATTTATATCAATCATAGCTAACCCCGAGGGGGTAACTTACTAAACAATTCCGCTTTGATAGCTTCCATTTTCATAGTCATTTGAGTCGCGAAGCCTCCAACCCTGACGGAACGGAATAGTATCAGTAAGGAGCTTGCTAACAAAAATAGCAGTGCATGCCCAGCGGAAATAAAGAAATCCTTGCAAACAAAAAGGAAGAGCGCCTTGCCGGGTTTAGTGGTCAAGATATGAAAGGCAAAGGTCAGAAGAAATAGGGAGTGGTTGCTAAGCTTCATGGGGAGATCGGGTAGCAAATAGTAGGAAGCCAGCGGAAGGACTCGATGAACTAAAGTAAGTAAAGACGACCGGCTTTGGTTGCTTCCCTGTTGACTCGTCTTCAATTGGACCAAAAGCAATAGTGTTTTGGCTAGACCGGGGGAGACAAGTTCAAATACTTCCATTTCTTAATCCTGTACGCAAATACAAAGAGTAGTTCCCCACTTTCATTTTAGAATGATACGGGGCCTTACATTTAGAGGCAAATGGAAATTGAACCAGATTATAAGAGCGCTTTTACTAATATTTTTTTTAGAAATATATATATATTTGTAATAAGGGATTCACACTTTCACTTTATCCTGTCGGTGGGCCAGTTGGTCCCACCTTGATAGGGATTCGGCAGGGGACATACGTATTTGTTTGTATCACCACAAAATGCACCTAGCTCCGCTGCTATCCTCTCCGTACCAGTCTCGCGACTTCTTTCCTCTCTCGTTGGCTCGAGAGTTTCCAAAAAATTTATATTTTAATAAAGAATAGAAAGTGCCATCCTTCGGAAAGGTCAAAGGGTGAAGGTACCAACCGGAAGGGCCTAATAGAATAGGGGCGTGACCCCTTCTCGGAAAAGAGAAAACCACTTATCCTAGCATTTGGCCCCGGTCTTCGTGTTCAGAATGATATTCAATCTGGGTACGTGGTTCCCGAAGCGGGTAAGTCTCCGAATCAAAGAGGCATGGCTTAGCTCCTTAGGGGTTCGCCCGCTTGTCAGGGCCCTGTTTGTTCTCTGACTCTGATCCTTTATCATAAGATGAGAGCACGGGAAGTCCCTACAGTCCCAAAAGCAAGAGTTTTAGGTCTGGGAAGCGGAACGCTCGTGATCTTGAGATTTACCCCTTGCCTAGTTTTTGTCTGCAAGAAAAGACTCAACTAAAGTAGTTCGTCCTCAACCTTAAATCCTGGATGGCACTTCTTCGCTTGTAGTTCACCACTCTAATAAGACATCGGCACCCGCCATCAGCTTTAGCAACGGCTTCCTTCTCATAGCCTCATTCGGATTCTTCGCAGTCTTTGGAATAGCCTTCCTTTGTGTAGGTGTGGCAATCTGACCATGGTTCTGCAACGTCGGAAACTGAAAGGTCTAGCTCAGCAGTATTTGAGGAGTACATCTTACGCCTACACATATTTAAATATCTTCTCCTGGTCGTAAAAGATCCAGAAAGGAGAATGTCCTGAGGAGCCCTTGGAAGGAGCGAGCTTAGCCGGTTGCCGACCCGCGCGGGGCTTCTGTGGTTTGAGATTTTTCAAGGCCAACGACTATTCGACAGACGTTCCTTCCCATTTCCCTTTCCCCAATCCATAATGTCAGTATCAGTTTGTCTGCCAGACTGGACTTCTCGGATGGAGACCATACATTCCAATGTTCCAGCGATCAAGGCGCCTAGCCGCTGATCCTGAAAACGCCTATCCATATCACAGGCTTCGGTTACAACCCGATTCCTACTTCTATATTTGATCTAGAGTTAGCGACGGCTAGTCCATAATAAGTCGGGAGTTTCATGATCCGTCGTACATTCGATCGAAACCGATTCCATTCCGAGCGAGCAGGACAGCTTCTCTCGAACTCAAGGATCTATTTCCTAGTTAATTGACTACCCGGCCGGGCATACTGGTAGCTACGACTCGTTTCACTCCCATACATGAACAGGACAACGGCTCGTTTCACTCCCCTGCGCGAACTGGTAGCTACATCTCCCTATCGGTCGAATGGTCTCGCCAGCTCGCTTCCTTCGATCTTGTTTTCAGAACGGTTCTACTATGCCAGCGGGGACCGGGTTACGTTCGTAAACGTGTAAACCACTTTAAAAAAGTTCGATCCTATTCGTGAAACTCAAAAGAAGGGCTTATTAACTAACTGGCTTAGCTTTCTGATGACACTGGTCTTGGCAGTGGTTTTCGAGTTCAGTTACATATATGAGAATTGAGATGGCTTTCTTGTAGCTTGAGAAGTGGAGGAACTCCTAGTTATTCTGAGTCCGATCTATGCTCTGGTGTCAAACTCCCCGCTTTCGTCTTCCATGGGTTGCTCTCGCCTCTGGTTCGCTATAGCCTCCGACGAAGGCAACAAGCTCTCTTCCGTCAATAGAGGAACTCTTACTAATCCACTAGTGGGCATACAAGCAGCAACAGGATCTCTTTATAGCGCTTTCTTTAATGGAGTAGATCCCATCCCTCTCTTTTAGGTCCTCATCCTCGTCGGAAATCAAAAGCCTGCCACCGCCACTCCTCTTTCTTAGTTGGTTTGACCATGGGACAATGAAAGAGATTGTCTTTGAAGCTCATATGCTTTAGCTCGTCTCGTCACAGGTCTACTTTTCCCTTCTCTACTCACCAAAGCCGGCGCACACGCAAGGAAAGACATCATCAATAGGTCTTTTGTCATTCTTTTTAGCTCCACTAGTGGTTAGTATGAACACCGGACCTGGCGCAACCGGATCTCTGGATGGATCTTCTCTTAGTATTGACTACTCTTTCCTGGCTTGGTCTGTTCGTTATTGAAAAGATTATCCGCGGACAGGCTTTCGTTATGATGTTCTTTCCCCAGAGATTGTAAACTTTTCTAGAGAGAATTTAAAGTTTGTTCGTGGTTACCACCATTGCCAACTTATTTTAAATCAAATACTGATGGCTCTTTGGCCGCTGATGCTAAGGTGGGTGTGATTGCTAGGAACCTTGGCACCCCCTATGGGCCACTGCTAAAAGCATTAATAAGACTTCCATTGGTTTGATAGAGATGGATGCGATCCAGTATGCTATGGAACTTGCTATCCTCTATGGAATGCAGCAGGTATGGTTTGAATCAGATTCTTTGGTTGCTGTTCAGACCATTAAAGGTGAGTACACTCAGCATTGGATGGCTAGGAATTGTATCCTGAAGATTGAAGATCATAAAAAAAAAAAAAAATAGAACAACAACTTAGAACAAAACTATTTTAAGTTAGTGTTAAGTTTACCACGTATACTCGAAAAGTTCGTAAGGTGCCAGTCAGCTGTCAGCTCAAGCCAACAAGCCAAGTCGTTTCCTATTCTGGTACCCCGTTTACTAATGAAAATCTTAGAAAACTCTACGTATATAAACGTAGTGGTTGTTGGGATCCATATCCCGAAATCTCTTATATAAAGAGAAGATGATTTCAGAGTCGAGGTTCAAAAGTCTCGATGCAGAGGAACCACTGCCCATAGGTGCTTTCACGAAAGCCGGTCACCAGTTGGCTAATGCATGACTGAAAGACCTCGACCAGTTTCGCTTTCTGACTTATAGAAAAAGCGTTCGGGAACTGCGCTTCGCTCATGATATCTCTCGGAGCCAGCCAGCTCCTGAACTTTTCTTGAGAAGGGGAAATTCCGGATTGGATGGCTTTAAAGTACCTCGTTCATGGCTCTTTATTTCGCACCTTTATTTTATATAAAAGAGAAGTCTCTGCTTTATTATCGGTTGGAGAACGTTCTTTCATCGATAACGGTGTACGAGCGGAGGCGGTCCCGGCGTTGATAACCGGTTGACTCGCGTGGCCCCGGTTTTCCCTGAGCCCCGGCGTTCCAATCTGAAACGCGGCCTTGGCCAGGTGCTATTCCTCCGACTCACAGAGCTCTTGCCTCTCGGTAGTGGCCCTTCTCCGGCGGGCTTTTGAGATTTAGGAGGGCGGGAGTTCCGTTGTGTTGGACTATCGGCTTTTCGGGTAGGCCACCCCCCCCGCTTTAGTACCTGGCCATCTGCGCCAGTCCCATCGTGTAGCTCCGCGGGCCGGTCCACCTTACCCTTCAGAAGCACACTCCTGGTTATGCACCGGCCGCCGGTTTAGTCACGCTAGCGGGGGCATGTATTTAAACGAGTCCTGTCGCGTTATCGTTATAATAAAGAGGGCGGGAGGGGAGAAGGCTCATTTTTCATTCTATATAGGGGGGAGCTATTGTTCAGCCTAGAGAGGCGGAAGCGGCAAATCGCTTCTACCGAGTTCCCCAACAGCTTAGTAGCTTAACTCTTTCTACTGGCGTGGCGCTGCTGGATGCTTTTGATCAATAGGAAGACGAGGAAGAAAAACTCAGAATGAGCATCTATTTGAGTCTCTCATTTCCAAGATCTAATTCCTGTTTTTTATTTTGTAGTGGAAACGCCTCACAATCTGAAGTTTTACGCTTAAGGGAAGACATTTTCTTGGTGGATGCAGGACCTGGGACCCCCAGAATTTGTATGCAAGATGAGCCTACAGGAGTGCCAATCAACCGAGCCACCAGGTTTGAGAATAAGGTGGGATCCCTGGATGTAGTGGCTGGTGAATCACTGATAAAAAAGCGGATTTTGGAGAGATTATTCATCAATCTAGTGGCCGGTGAATCACTGATAAAAGAGCGAGCAGCCGCCAGGTTTAATTCTTTGGTGGGATCCACAGATGTAGTGGCTGGTGAACCGCTTCTTCTTCTTCCACGAAGATTCAGACAAAACCGAGCTTGGATGGAACTGAACAAGATTTGGCGAACGAATACAAAGGTCAAAGGCTTTATTATTGATAAAGTCAAAGGAGGTTATTCAGTAGCCATCGCAGGTTTCATTACTTTTCTTCCATTCCGTCCTCGGATAGCGAATGATCGATTCACCATTGAGAGCATTAACCCCAAAAGGACTAATATTGTGGTGTTCTAACAGCGGCAGATCAAACAAGAACTTGATGAGCGAAATCCGCTTACGATCATCTTATTTTTTCATTCCGAAGCCTACCGTCTCCTGAGAACACTCTATCACCTTAATCCATTCTTTTGTTGAGGGTCTGGCACTTATTCCGGCCCTCTATTTACATAGCGAAGAAAGGCAAAGGCGATTGTTCGAATGCGTGACTGCGGCGCGCCTATCGTCCCGGTACGGCACTCTAAAATGCATGTTGGGTTGAGGCCAGCAAGAAGACTGCGACTAGGGAGACGAAGAATGGAATTGAAGGCATAGTCTCAAAGAAAAGAATTGAACACCAACCAACGAGTGGCGGATTTGGATAGAGTCTCGCAAAAGAAGAGTACGCGCGCTAGCGCGCTACAACTAGCATCCAGCTGATAAAAGGTCGAATTCCGCAGGGCTGCAGGCCGATAAAATCCGTTAAAGGAAGCCTAAGAAAAGCGGGCAAACAAGAAGATCTGACTGAGTTGATGATGGACCGGATCTCGAAAGGCGAGAGGCTTTCATAAAGACGTATGAGAAAGGGAGGGTCGAGAGAGGCTTATTGCACGATCCACCCAACTCAGCTAAGCTAATAAATGCTGCATAAGAGAGTGGGAGGCCGGCCCCTGCCCATCGGGGGGTGCACACCCATTTAGGAACATATGCAAAGGGGTAAAGAGAGAAGTCAATGGAGAACTACCAAATCCAATGACTTTGATTTGTTCGTACCATTCTGTCATCGATCACTGGGTTGGTGAGTCACCCAAAAAAAGCATCGAGAAAGGTAGTTTACTTGCTTAGTGTGAAACGCTAAGGTCAAGCATATATGTTTTATGAAATGATCAGCGGTCTCATTTATGCTATGCCCTGCATCGTGTTCGTGTGTGTTTATTGAGCTTTCTTCACTTCACTTCAGCGCCATGCGCTTTGCTTCGCTTTATAGAAGAGAGAGACCGTTGCCTTGAGAGTGAAAAGCAAGCGCAAGCGATAGAAAGGATAGTCCCTCGCGCGTTCGCGCGAACTACTATAAAATGGTGAGATCATTAAATCATTAGTGAAAGAAGGACCAACGACGATCCTATCCTAAAGGAGAAGGAGGAGTAGGAGGAGTCAGTCTTCTTTGAAGATCGAGGAATCAATCGGACAATTATGCCATTCGGAAGAAGTCTTCTACAGAGGGAAAGCCTGTTACGAGTAAGTGGAGAGGAAAGATCTCCAGAGATTATTATCTCATTCCATTCCAGTGGCTCGACCAGTAACCAATGGCGAAAACTCAAAAATCCATGGTTTCCCGGTAGAACCCCATTTCGCCCAAGTTGTTGCGGAACCGGAAAAAATCAGCGGTTTTTCGCACAGCTTGCTCATAGTGCAGGTCCCACTTGTATATTGTATTTGGCCGAAGAAGCATCGGACAGGTTTCCGTTCCTACCTTCTTGGGACTCCATGGACCAAGATCTGCTTTCATTATATGGGCAATACCGATCTACTTTAGTAGATCATATGGATGTAGAAAAAGCTTATGATTTTGATGAATTGGAAACATCTCTTTTCCATTTCCATTTACCCAGTGAATATCTTTGTTTCGTGTGTTCCCGGGAGGAATTCGATCTCTTCAATCTCGGAATACCACAAAAATAACAGCGGCCAGAGAGTTAAATAGGTCGGGAAGAAAGAGTCTGAGGTCGGGTCGGACAACATACATCTTGGTTGGTCCCACCACCACTAGAGATTGGACAGTTATAAAATCTTTCTTAGCAAAAAATATAAAGATTTTTTTTCCATTCTATATAAGAAGGGGCGGAGACCAGAAACCTGTTTAACAGCACACAAGCTATATCTTCACGTCCATGAGAACCAACGAAAACAGTGAGAAACAATTCATCCCGTCATCTTTGAAGCTCGGAAATAACCTTTAGCCTCTCCCCGGTTCTATGTACCAGCCCCCTCGAATCAACACAATTAACTTGAAGCTCTTTTTGCGTAAAAGATGACTGAACGCTGATTTTCAGGTTCATATTAGTAGGCTTACCTCCTCTCGAAACCTCTGGGAAAGCTAAGTTTCGTGGTCGCTAACCAACCCTTGCCCAGTACCCTTCCTGAGTGGGGCCAGGAAGTAAGCCAAAAGGATAAGCCAGCGGGACCCATAAGTTTTTTTTTGCTTATTACTCGACAAAATCGGTACAAGACGGCAGTCATTGATGGAAGTAAGTCGGCTAGCGAGCCTGCGAGTAGGAAGCGAAGTTGTCTCCGAATAGTTCTTTTTCTAGTTACCTAATTCCGATTCCGAACTCAGAAACCTTCTCTCTTAAACCATTTGTTTGCTATCCCGTGCAATTATAACATACTAAGATGCGATCGTGGATGGATTATGTGGTAACTAGGAGCTGAGCCCCTGGTGTGGGGGAAGGTGCTCTTTATGATTACTTACAATCTTATTAATGGCCCACCCTTTCTTTTCTATCCTTCTTAGGCAGTCGCCATCCTTTCCTCGCCATAATGGTTCAGTTCCTCCTTCTCGAAATCTGAATCTGACTCGGAACCATCAATCTCAACTGGAAGACCATAAGACATGGGAGAGGGAGTGACTCTTCCAGCTACTGGATTTCCTCACAATGATTCCTTTATATTTGTTCATAAAGTCACACGCCCTGAAAGGCCCAGGCGGTGATCCCAAGCGAAGCGATTAAAGGAAAGGGCCTCTCCTTCGGACCCTTACCTATACTATATGTTACTAGTGCAGTGCCTCTACTATACTTTCCTTCTTTTTTTAGACTTTCCTTCTTTTTTAAGTAAAAGGGAAATTTAGACTCCGTACCTTAGTTCGCCATAGGCGTCTGAAGGGGGAGTGGAGTGAAGGCATTCTCTTAGGAGAAGCCCGCCAGCTTACTATACTAAGGATAAGAGTACGGTCAAAACAGGAGAAAGAAAGTGGGCAGCCATTAGTTAGCTGCAAGGGAGGTGCTTTCCTGAAAGAGTGAATATGACACAAGAAGACTGACAAGAAGACTGAGAAGATCTATCAAGTGCGAGAGTGAGATAAATAGAACTACGTAAAGGACTTGATCTATACTCTAAAAGAAAGGGGTTAGGAGGGTACATTCCATTACTTGCAGATTGTTCAACTAAGAGAGTTCTCACTTGGACTTCTCACTAGCTAACTGTGTTCCCCGGTGCGGACCTTCTATTAGAATCACCTCTTTCCTCTGAAAGATCCCCGCTTGAAGTCAGTTCTTCCCTATAGCCTATCCCAAGACTGAACTCTCGCTACAGCTCTACTAGTGGCTGCTGACCGAACCTACTGTTCAGAAGGCAAGCAACACAATGGAGTAGGGCTTCTAAGTGCGTAGTCTGTTTCCAAGCTCTGATAAGCGAGTCAAGCTTTCTCATCTCAGGAACAAGTCGACTAAGGCGATGGGGCATATCCGATCTTCCAATCGTTGATCTAGTTGAAAATGAGCAAATGACATTTCTCTGTAAATAAGGAAAGAAAGGCTAGTCCTACTGACACTGAACCTGGCTGGGGTCCCCCTCCAATCCCTCGGCTGAACCAATTCTTATCTGCTTTGGCCGTGACGACTTTCCGCAGGTCTCTCGTCGAAATGAGAAGCTAGCGAAACAGCGGTTGGTGTGCAGTCAACTACGTCGAACCTCACTCTGTCCCCTTAATTAGTAATTATTAAGATTTCTCTTTTCTAGGTGAATCAGGTTTTCTGTGTAATCTGAGGAGATTAGTTTCCCCTTTTTTCTAATTACGTCAAATTATTATATAGGGATCGAACTAGCTTTGCGCCACCCTATCCCGGTGCCAAAAAGGAGTCCCTAGCAGTACCGACTGTTGTGTCTTCGGCATCGAAAGCAGCAGCAGTCACCTCAAATGGGTTCGCTCGAAGTCGTCGCGAGCCCTACGTTTGAAGCTTCAACACAGTCACTCCTTAGTCTTAGTAGCTCGTTGCTACAACTTCTCTTTGGCTCGCCCCTATCTCTAAAGGGGCTTACTCACTTCACTCGCTCTTGTTCAGTAGCGCTTTCTTCATTCTTTAGATAGCAGCGCGAGAGCTCTGAACTTTCATTCAGGTCTTTAGTTCCAGTCGAATCGCGAGCAAAGCTCGACACTGCTAGCGAAGCTCTACGAAAGAGCATTTCCATTATTTCAATTATAGAACCAACTGCTCTCTCTTTCCGGCTTAGCCTACCTTATCTTCTCCCTGGTGTACGAAAGCAGCGAAGGAAGAGGAGCACAACCGTCACTTGCGAAGCGAACAAAGAAAAAAAACGCTCAAACAAAGCAAAGGGGCGCTCGTACACTCTCCGTTCTGTGGTGCCCCTAGCGCAGCGCTCAAACAAGCCCTCTGATCCTGAGGTGAGGGTGCGATGCCTAGATAAATTTCACGATAACTGAAGAGGGAATGCGGCTTTACTAGTTTATAAGACTATAGACTTGGAAGGCTTTCCCAGTTCGCCCTATCTATGCTCACTGGTGGGAAGTTTGCTAGCCTTTCTTAAAGAAGAGTAGTCGCCTAGCGAGAGTCATTGTCTATGCCTAGCTTTTTTAGGTTATGCAATAGAAGGGGGTAGCGGTGGTTAATGGGTGTTGGGATTGATTGCTAGCGAACAGGGACGTTAAGGTTGAACGAACGGTAGGCCCAACTCTTTATACTTAGCCGGAAGCAGGGCATTCCACCGATTCGACTTAGGGAGAATATTTCCCCTATAGTTTAAGGGATTCTTTCCGAGCACAGGTCCGCGCCTAAACGTTCATTCGATTGCTTTGCGTGGTTTTCCCATTTTAAGTGTTGTTTGCTTGTGTACCCTTCTTTTCCACCCTTGCCTTAAGAGTGGGGGCGCAGCTACATTTTACCCAATAGTCAGTCTACCGGTCCTTCAGCATCCTCCGAGTAGGCGAGCTTTCTCTGCGCCGCGTAAGGTGGGCTACCGCCCTTTCTTTTCGTGCGACGTATGCATGAGACTAAGCACCGGACCAACCCGACTAAATGTTTTGCATGGTTTCCGGGAGTTGTTTGCCTAACCCTGGCGTTTTTGCCATATCGGCGTGGGTAGCCCATATCTTTTTCTTTTTTCCAGACCCTCACTGGTTCTCCCTTATCTCTTATCTGTCTTGTATGTCCTTACCTACAATCTATTCCCACCTTCACATGCTTGCTGGATTACAGGTTGGCTTGCTAGCGTCTTGCTATTGGCTTTCTAGCTAATACGGCTTGGAGCTAAGGTGAAATTGTTCAATCTGAACTTAGACCTTTAAGATAAGACTTGAAGAGAGAAGAGACCTTCGCCCACCCACCATGCTACGCGAAAGATGAACTTCAATAAGTAGAGCCTTTATGCGCCCATTTCTCTGTTTCAGGGCTTTGGCCCCGGGCCACAAACAAGTTGAATTACTTAATTTCAGCAAGCAATTAGGCCAAGGATAAAGGAAAGGAAATGTACCAGCTGTACGAGAGCCGTGAGCACTTTTTCCTAATGAATATGAGAGGGCCTACCTATCTGATGTTGCATGCTCGGATTGTTCCCTCTCTTTCTTCTGATTATGCCAACGCTTCAGAATCATAAAATTCCTTTCCTGATGCCGAAGCAGATGTATATGCCGAAGCCTTTCTTTCGTCTGCTTCTGCGGAAAAGAATTGAATTGATCCGTACGTACCGGATCAATATACCGCTACCGTGCTAACGCTAACCCCACTTCCCAGGCTAGCTTGCTTTCGCTAGCTTCTGAGGCTGGCTTTGAATATGTGCTAATCGACCTTCTGATGAAAGCATTGAAGAGGAACTAACAGGAAAGCGGGTGAGATATAAAAAGGAGTCTTATCTATACCATATATGACCTATTTCATAGAAGATTTGACCCTAGGACAAGCCCTAAAAAGAGGTTCCTGCTCTATAGCAGCAAGGCTAGGTCTAGGTCCCCTAACGTCAAGCAATAGAAAGCCTCCACTTATGAAAGCGCGAAGATTAGATCAATTGAAAGCTTAGCTTCACGTGCATGCAGGAAAGTATCTTAGCTGGTCATAAGGTTTCCGGACCCTTTATAGGTGCCTATCTTATTTAGATGCTTCAGCTTATACCTTTTCTTCTCTTGCTGCCTATGCCGGCCTCAGATCTAACTAAATGAGCCAATTAATCTAAATCTTAATATGAGCTTTCAATTAAGGGAGAGCCCTCTGGAATAGCAAGAGCCTGTGCCTCTATAATTGAATTGCCTAAACGAACATTCAATAAGAAAGACCGCTCAAAGAACCATTTACTTCGCTTTACCCTTAGTTTTCGCTTTTTGCCCTTTACAGGCACTGGGGAAACAAAAACAAAGAAGTCCATCTTCTGCAACTTCTTCTCACCCTTCATTTCCACATCTAACGACCTCTAGCCGATTGCTTACTTTAATCCTCTTTATTAATCTTTCTAATTGAAAGGCAATTCATTTATTCTCTAAATGTAGCATCCCGGCTAAGGGAAGGATGAAAGCCTTGCCCTACTTTACCTTCACGGCCTAGGCACCCCCTTGTTCGTTACCCAACTACTTCCTTCGTCTTTGGACTCAGCCAGCTTCTTCCTGTGCTTACTATTAGAGCAAAAGGCGAGGTCTAGTCTTTCACTTTATGCATCGAGAATCTTTCTGAATAGAATATGAGGCTCTTATTATTGGCCTCGATGTCTCCGTCCTAATGGGTCCTACCTTCCTATAAGTTCGAGTAGATTCCCAGTAGGTCATTTTCGGCAGCTCAGTCCTTTGAATTTGAATAGAGGGTTATAAGTCAGAAGTGAGCCTCATCCTCATACTGTGCCAAAGCAAAGGACATGGTCGAAGGGAGGAGAGGTATAAAGTAACTTGACTGTAAGGAGAGGACTATTGATCTAATCTTGCCCAAGAGGGGAGAATAGGAAAGCAAAGGCTAAGGCAGGGGATCGCCTCAGGAGTCAGCTTACCTTCTTGGTACCCTTACTCACCAAGTCAAGATCCAGAAAATAAGGGCCTCTCTTAGCCCGCATTAAACGCCGATTCTTCCCATGCGACGTGCTCCCCCTATATGGGTCATCAGTTCGAGTGGCATCCGTGTAGTCAGTACCACTTGTTTCTGTCAAGGACGACTCTTGCCTAGATAGCTCAGGCCGTACCGCCACTGGCGCTTGCTTTCCGTGCGTGGGCAGGGTCCCTTCGGAAGACGAAGCCAATCCAGATTCCAGAAAGACAGAAGCTACGGCTTTCTCCTTCGGACCCTCGCAAACTATGGTTACAGCTCCAGAGACCGAGTCGATCCTAGCTTCCCTCCACCTCGGCTTGCCTTCTTTCTTTGCCTCTCTATTCTATGTCCGTTGCTTGTTCCCTTCTCTTTCACCATGGAGATGTGATTACAAGATTTGGATGCCAACAATCTCGATAAAACGCACTGTTCATGCCAATACACAAGGGTGACATGAAGAAAAAGAGACAAATTTCCCGGTTTTGAGACCATTTTCTTACTGACATGACGAAAAAGAAGCGAAGTGGACTTTGCCTTGAACGAACGATTCTTCCTTTGTTGAGATAGAGTCGACAAACTAAGCTAAGCGTTTTGACATTTTCAAAAAGAGGATCCTAAGTTATCAAGATGGGCGTATAACCAGTTTTGACTTTTTGAGGAACCGTCCTTTGATCAGGAGGGGGCGGAACCACTTGCTGTCACTGAGATGATGGGGCTTTGCTCTGTCCACTGTGGATGAATAGGTTGGATGGGATGCATTGGGATCTAGATCGATAGAATCCGACCGCCTCGATCTGGATCCGAAATGGACTATTACTATGGATGGATCTCGATCTATTTATGTGGGATTCGCCACGGGATTGCCCCTGCCCTAACGGAGATGGGGATGGGGGAGCCTAAGCTGAGCATAGGAATGGACCTGACGGACGCCCTATCTTACTACTAAATATAGATAAATAATATATATTTATATAAATAATAATTAAGGGGGGGGGGATGAGCCCGAGTGAGTGCTGCTTATACTATTTTAGCCGTGGCTCCCTCCACCTCCATAGGCATAGGAATGGTTTAGGTTTATGTTGCTGCTGTTTTAGGTGCTTACGTGAGATACAGCCCTTGTTCACGCCGATTCGGCTGGTCCCTGATATCTCGATGCCACCCCGGAAGCTATACGCAAAGCAGCCCAGCCCGGTCGAACTATTACTATACACATAATTAGTAACCAAGTAGTTCCTTTTGTCTCTCTACGCGCCTTTTTCAACCTATGCTCCAATCAAAGCCTCCCCCTCTATCTCCGCCATGGGTGGTGTTACTCGCTCAGAGGCCTCTGCCTCTTATCAATGTTTCATTGATAAATTAATGAAAGGGGACTGGACTTCTTCTCTATGTTCAATGATATTCCCTGTATAGATGATTCCCCGGCATCTATCCAATGCATGATTTTCGACCTGACCTTCTAAAAAGAAAGAAAAGGGGAGATCGAATCCACTCAAAAATCCGTCACTTCTTTACTTCTCTGATCGATCGATCTGGTACATCCGAACTTTCTTTATCTGATCGATGGTCTCTTGCCCTCCAAAACAACTATTTTAATGATATGCCCTTCGGCCATTCCCCTCGCTCTTCAGACTGAGCTGAATTGACAATCCTTTCCCTCGCTCCGATCCTTAAGACTTGTTCTCCTCTCGCTCCGGGCTGATCCTAGGGCGCCTTTCTGCTGGATCCCGTTTAAAGTCTGGTTTTGTTATTCCCTGGGAGTGGGAGGTCATCGATCGAAAGAGTAGGTTCTCTCTGTATCCTCCCCTGCCTATGTGGATTGCTTAAATAAGTCTTTTTAAGCGAGAAATACGGGGTTTCCTAAACGCTTCCACTTTTGAACGAGCTCTTATGAGTGGAAAAGCTATTGAGGGCAAAAACACGGCTTTCATAAACTCAGATCGTTCTGATCGCTTACCGTAGATGTTGATGCAGACTTCTCACAGAAAAGTGATTTAAGAAAGTTTCTCACTAACTTCATAAACGGAGATCTCAGAGAAGAAGGTATTTACTCCAAAGGTTCAATGGGATTCTCAATATCTCCAGCGAATTATTCATCTGGTGGCGAAGGGAGAATCCACCTGCTAAGCAGGAAGTACCAAGCTTTCTATTCCCTTACAGCAAGCAGCTGATAGACAGCAGGTGAGGATCCATAAGGCAATTCATTGGGGCAATAGCCATCTGCTCCATCAAAAGAAGGAAAGGAAGCTGACTAAACCCTTCACTAAGACCTTTGAAAGGAGAACTCTTTCCCCCAAAGAAAGCAACAAAGCCAGCGAGCGCTAACAGCCATACGAGCACCGAGAAAGAAGTTGACAATTGGCAGTTAGTTTCGGATTGCAGTAGGTGATGATCGAGATCAATAAACTAAAAAACAAAGTCTTCCACTCTTTTGAGAAGGAACAAAGGAATCCACGTGTAACAGACTAGCAGCCTAATCTTAATAAAGGGAGAAACGTCCCGCACAGGAAGGGAAGAGAGACGTGCTTTCTTAGATACTGAACCAATGGACTATGGCGACTCAGATGCCCAACCTATATAAGGGTTAGAATCCTCAATGAAAGGGGTCTAATTCAGTGCTTCTTAGGATATGGCCTTCCTCAGCAAAGAGATCCGCTTCCTAAGCCTAAGATGGCCCTTCCCAGCTCTATGCTTAAGACAAAGCAGCTCTCTAAGGCTTTCCAGCGCCAGACACATACCTAGCCCACACCTTAACTGAAGGAAGGTGCTCCACAAGACCAGCAAGCCCTACTCACCACTCGTGGTTCTTCCAATGGCCGAAATCCGCACCACAATAGGGACGTGCTACCTCCTCATATCTCTAATAGCCTAGTGGCGCTTCGCTTGAATAACCTAGCGGCACTGTCTTTAGGTACTGACTTTATAGTCCTGCCCAAAAAGAATAGCGTAGCGCTGGATAACTCACTAGCTTACTTTATGGCCCAGGCATAGTATGTTGAAAGGCGCTGCTAAGTGAAGTATGTAATACCCTTTCACTCGAGATCCCAATCTGAAGGAAGTTCGCCTACTGGAGCTCTTTCCGAGAACAAAGCTCGCTCCTAGCTTTTCTTTTGTAGCAAACTCTTCAACTTGTTGGACAGCTGCTGCAAAGCCCTCTCCTTTCAGTCGAGTACTACCAAAGCTTGCTAGTTGTAGCTTCGTACCTTGCTTTAGCTCTAGCTTCCGCACTTCGCTCGGTTCCACCAAATAATGAAGGGAGCCTCAGATCCTCCGAGTTCAAAGCTAGCAGCAGAGATTGTGGTTCCATACGCGGATTTAGATGCATCCCATACACTACCTCGATCAGAATCAATTCCAACAAAGCTATAGCCCGTTGGTTGGTTCGTAGCCTTTATAACGAGCACCCGGTCTAGTGGCATACCTTTTAGTTACATATACTGCTCCAGATGCCAGTAGACTCGTCGATCAACTAGTGAAGGGAATAGAAGCATAGGTATAGGCAAAGGTAGGAGGGATGAGAGAGCAAGCTGGCGTGGGGGCACATGAGCGTGGTGGTCCGTGCGAGATTGCTGTCACCACGAATCGAATGCAGTTAAAGTGCTGTATTGCCTGTTGGTATCAAAAGACTCAAAAGTGCAGAAGTGTGGTGGTCGAGCTAAGAGAGCTGTCACCGCTTATACGGAATAGACGCCATGATGCTTTGTTGTGGCAAATGGGATGAGTTTGGACGTTATGTCGGGTGTGGCGAACCGTCATCGCTGCTGCAGAAGGGAAGCAGCGATAATACTCGCTGCGGGAGTCGAACTAGGACGACCGCATCTTGCTTGTTCGTTGGCAATAAAACGGGACAGAAGCCCGAGCCCCCTGGTAGTCTATCGAGTGATTCAAGGGATTTTAGTTCCTGCTCTATCCCCCTCGGGGGGAATAGACTGCTATAAGAGGTAAGATAAGATAGGTCGTCCCTTCCCTTACTCCATTCCCTCCTAAAGTCAGGAATGGCGGGACGGTAAAGAGCTACTAAAATAAAAGGATATCTACAGTATAGGTAGAGGTAAGCCACCTTCCTTTTCCTTGACTTTGAGGAGAAGAAGATCAGACGAGCAGACGATAAGATGATCAAAGGATTCCTAGCTAAAAGACCGAGTCCAGCGATCAAGCAAAGGACTACCATAATAGTGGGAAGCGGCACTTCCAGACCTGAAGCTGGAGGAACTACAGCTTATGCTGGTAAATGGTTGGCAATCTATCATTCAAGCTTTCTCTCTGAAGCTGTATGAAACCTTTCACCTCTACTAGCCCTATTTCAACAAGGCTTGCTTCTCTTATCAGCAGATAATCTCTTCCTTAGACACCCCTAAATCCCAAAAAGGGAGACTATACCACTAAAAGAAAAGACTTTTATTCGCCTTCGTCACAATTTTCGTCCCCATCTACTTCCACGTCCACTCCCGAAAACCAATCCATTGATAGTTCTCCCAACCAAGCCTTGTTGAAATAGGGGCAGAAGGAGAGCTTGGACTTTCTCTCGGACGAACTGCGAAGCTTTTGGAAAAAAGAAATAATTAGAGTCTTCGACGAAAGATTAGCAGAAATTGATCCACAAGGGAATATTGGGCGGATTCGCGAAGGAGAAATCGTGGATGCTTTGAGGCTCGATTCCCCCCTTCTAACGAGGCAAGAAATGGAAGAAATTTGTGCAAATTTGTGGAAAAGACCATGGCCAAGTTACGAGGAGGCCGATAGAACCTCCATCTATCCCCGCATATGGGACCTTCTCGAAAAAAACAAAAGACCGGATATTTTATATTTCTTTCATGAGGTATAGGGAGAAAACTGCTATAAAATACACAGAGGGACCTTCCACAATATACAATACTTCCATCAAACAGTGGCCTTGGATGATGGATGAGGAAGACCCCTAACGCGAGGGGCAGCTGACCGAAAGGAAAGCGGGTAGGCCGCCTTATGGAATAAACAAACGAACGGAATAATCGAACTGGAGGAGTGAAAGCCAGGATCGCTTGGTAAGCAAGCATACGCCAACTCCGAGTTCTTTCTCTTCTTTCTTTTTTCAAAGTCATGATCAGAATGAAAGGTAGTTCGCTGGATATGTCTTTTGCTCCCAGAGGTGCTGGTTCGAGTCCAGCTCGTGACAAGGCCTTTTTGGTCATATACCTTGGTCTTGCTTGTTATTGTTATATTCAGTTCCTTTTTCCTTCCCCCGACAAATTCGGATTCACTTCTTTCTCCTTACCTGGAAGCGGCTAGGCTAAGAAGAGGAAGCAAAGGCCGAAGAAAGACTTCCACACGACTGCTCTTCTTTCCTGTTTGCTGTAAACAGCCGATTTGCTTATTCAACAACTCTCTAATCAGTTTGGGCACTAGGCAGT